AGAGTTTACCTTTTTTTAGCACTTAACTTTTTTAGTGGATTCCTTGTTCAAAAAAAAATTATTCGCAAAAAAAAAGAGGCATTTTTACCCATTTGTTGGTTGAATTCGTGGAATACGATTGAAGTGCGCAACGCAAAAGGGTTTGATATTCAATATCTTCAATGAAATATTGAAGCACGCTAATTACTTTAATTAAGTTCCTATGGCATATCATATATAAATAAGATCCCGGATTGGGTATATCTGTGTAACAATTTCTGTTCTGGGGTTTACATATACACAAAATTACACATAAATGTTGTTATAGTTATACTTGAAATTGAAAAGGATTTATTATTGAAAATTATTGATACTGATTAGTTGTGTATCAATTGCATTTTCTTATGCCATTAAGGGAACACAATACGAGATCCAAGAACTTAACAGTCAATAGTTAATGGGTCCAATTTCGTTTGCGCTGAATTTTTGATTGTGTGACTCAAAATCCAAATATTTTCTTTCAAAAAAGGAGGGAAATTTTTCGGCGTTGTGTATTTTGATATTTGAGATACTATACAATTAATAGAAGGGTCCGGCTCCAATCAAAACAAAAAAGGAAGGATTTTTTTAGTTTCAGTTTATTAGGAAAGGAATAAGGAAAATGGTATTCCAGATGCAAATCAATAAATAAAAAAAGGGGGGGATTAAGTATTTATTAAGTAATAACCCACCAGGAATATTTCCATCTATTTTTATCGTTTTGGCGGCATGGCCGAGTGGTAAGGCGGGGGACTGCAAATCCTTTTTCCCCAGTTCAAATCTGGGTGTCGTCTGATCAAGAAAAAACTCGAAATCCCTTTGCTTGCTGATATAATAAAAGTCGCCGAATCCTTGCCTAGCATAAGCAGAGGAAAAGGACTCGAACTTCCGAAACTTGCTTTATTTTGATTTTAAGAAGCTGGAGGCTAAAAGACTTTCAATCCTTGCGCTTGGGATTCCAGGGAGAATTTTAGTATAGGAAGGGCTAGACTATCAAAACTTCCAGTACTAATGTCTAATGACTGATTCTTGAATTAAACGGTTGAGCGGGGAATTGGTAGTTGTGGAAAGGGTGGAAGATGCTTTGTATACAGACTCGCGAGAATTTATGAGTGCTCAGACATACATTCAAGCAATATTGGATGAATAATTGCTTTCTTTTATAGAATATAGAATATAAAAAAAAGACTAAGGGTTGGGGTTGAAAAATAAAACTTCTTTATTTTCGGTAACACCTAAGCAAAATAGATTATTAATATAATAGAGGGTCTCCCAAGTATTTCACAACAACACTCGGGAGGCCGTAAGGATTAGATCAAACGGTAAATAGAGATATGTGATAGATAGTGATTTATCTTGATTGTATATTGTTATGCTGTTTTATTATGAAGGGTAACAAAAGAAACAATAGGTCTTACTATTCCTGCATGTTCCATTAATCGCCCTCCCTTGATAATTACAAGAAAGTAACTGTCTATCTTGCTTGTACTTAATGCTTCCAAATTCTCCCACAAATCATATCCGAACTTGTTATGGGTGGAGTTATTGGGTTGGTTCATCAATAGCCTTCGTTCAAAATCCCTTTTTGACTCTGTGCCATTGATTACATTATTATTAGTGATCAATAATGGAAGAGTTTCTTCATATTCATAGAGATAGGAGACAGAATTCACATGGATATAGTAAGTCTTGCTTGGGCTGCTTTAATGGTAGTCTTTACATTTTCCCTTTCACTCGTAGTATGGGGAAGAAGTGGACTCTAGGATCATTACTAATTTAATTGAGTTGAGTAATCAAACTGTATTAATGGTTTCATAGATCGTTCTGCAAAGCGTTTTTCAAGAAAAATATCTTCATAGAAAAATTCTACTGGAATCCAGTAAAGTAATGTAATAGATGAAGAATAACCTTTCAATCAAACAAATATTTCAATTATTCCGATGTTTGTATTTTGAAAGTAAAAGGAATACACATGATATGAAATCAAAATTTTTTCCAACCGAATTCGTCCTAAAATAAAAATATTCTATTTAGATGAACTTTAACAGAATGATATATGGATATTACAATGAGGAGCAACCAACCCCCCTTTTTATTTGTTTCCCGCTTTACTGTTCGAAGAGGAAGTCTATCTGTTATTATGTAGATACGTACTTTATACCGATATACCGATGGAAACATCGATATAGCGTTTGTCCAACGAAGTACTACGCATAATATTGCGGTGGGCGATTCACATATTGTGCATTTACCTTTATAGACTCCTAGAAATGTTATTTCTGTTTTATCGACTCGCTTAATATCATGGTTCACGCGTTATAAATAGGTGGTATCTACTACTCTTTTTACAAATATGAAGAATTGAATTTCCCACGGAATTCCTTGAATCACCTGTCAATGGCTAAATAAATGACTCCTTGTTGGAATGCTAAAAAAAAGATGACTAGATTTCTTTTATATTATATAATCTATTCTACGCCCA